TTTAAATGGGTTTCTTGACATATCCATAAAAAAAAATAGTTGGAAAAAATTGCGTCCAATAGGATTTGAACCTATACCAAAGGTTTAGAAGACCTCTGTCCTATCCATTAGACAATGGACGCTTTTTTATTCCTATTTTCTTCTTTCGCATTCTTTCCTTTGCCTTTTTCGGATAAAATCCAATTGCACATAAATTTCTTTTTGTGGAATAAAAATAAATAAGGATGCATATTCAAATTGATGAAGTATGTATATAAGAAATTTTGAGCGGGTAGCGGGAATCGAACCCGCATCGTTAGCTTGGAAGGCTAGGGGTTATAGTCGACGTTAGTTGATCATTTTTAACACCTCTAATTCAAAACCGAACATGAAATTTTTGTTTCATTCGGCTCCTTTATGGAAAATCGATGTATTTTCAGATCTAAGGCCTAAACGAAAAACAGAAATAAAAAAAAAAAGTTACGATGTATAAAAAACGGGAGTCTTCCTAGAAGAAAATTCGATCCATAGCATCTATGTCAGCTTATCTGTCTGAATGCATCCAAAGCTACTTGCTTTATAGATGATCCTTCTAGAGTAGGGAAGGGAGATTATACCAAATCCGTCTAGTCTAGTTACTTCGTTCCCTATTTCTACTCGCGGGATCCTGAGGAAAAGAATTTTGTTTCCACCGAGCTGAAACAATATGCCGACGGTTCTAGTAAACCAAAACCGTCCTTCTCTAGCTATTTGGCTTCCATTTTTCTTTTACAACAAAAAAATTGAGGATCTAGTTACGATTGGAAATAAACTTTTGAATCTTTATCCATAGATCCTTTACTCATACTTAATACTCATACTTATTCTTCAAAATTGGAAGAGAAGAGTTGATCCAACTAAAAAAATTATGCTTCGCGACTCCATAATCCATTTTTTTTTATTGAATTTTGGATACAAATCGTGAGAATGTATATTTTTCTTTATGCTATTAAAAGGTAAAGGATTAAACCTTTTTTATTTAAAAATAAAGTTTTTGATCAGAATATGAAAAAAAACTGAAAGAACCCTTAACTATAATTAAGATTAAGGGGTTAAAAGAACGAATCGCACTTTTACCACTAAACTATACCCGCTACAATATATATTTTTGTATATAAATGGACCGTTTGTCGAACAAAAAAAGAGTGAGACGCAATCCAAATTGGATCAGAATCAGGAAAATTCTAGTGTTTACGTGTGCGCTGGGGACGCGCGAATAATAGCAGAAAGCTTATTTAGATAACTTAAGGAATTATACTTTTTATTTATTGGGAAGTCAGTAGTTATTACTGGGAGCCCAGACCTGAAAAAGTCATTGAAGCTAGACCATAAAAATGATGAATTCCATATATATGTGGTTCTTTTTTTTTTCAATTTGATTTTCAACTGTAGATCTCAAATGTTTAAATAAAGCTTGTTCTTTGAGCAAATAAATGTCTTTTTCTATTATATAAATATGTATTTATAGAAACATGTATGTTTAGTTTAATATAGGCTATTGTTTAATTTAATATATAATATATGTATGATGTCTATTTTTTATTACAGTTTTCCAGTAAGAGTAAGTAAGGGTTTTCCAGTACCAGTAAGTAAAGTAAATTGAGATAAATTGAGAAAAAGAATAATAAAAAAGAAGTAAGAAATAAGAATAAAAAATATATATATATATAAATATAAATGAAATCATTTGATCTATGAATGATTCATTGGATCAAAAGAAGTACTCTGGCCCAGCCAGTATTTAACCGGGCTGGGGGAATAAAAGAAACTTTTTGTACAAAATAAAAGAAGTAAGGTATTCTTTCTATTGGGAATATCTGTTTAGAATCATTAATCTAAATTGAATTGCTGATCAAATTGAATTTGTAGATATCATTTTTTTTCTATATCGTTTCTATATCGTTCGTTAAAACTAGGATTTTTATCAACCTTTACTTCACATATCAAATAAAAACTTTGCTAATTAGAATTAATTGGGAGAGATGGCTGAGTGGATTAAAGCGACGGATTGCTAATCTGTTGTACGAGTTATTCGTACCGAGGGTTCGAATCCCTCTCTCTCCGTTTCTTATGATCACTTGAGAGTTTTGAATTCGAAAAAAATCTCGATCCCTAGATTTTCTTTTTATTTTATCTTAGTTAAATCTAGGGAATAGATAATATGAAAAAAAAAATTCCGAAAAAAAAAACAAAGAAAGACTAACTCTTATTTTCATTCCTCACGCCCAGGATTACGTCCTGGATCATTAGATAAGAATCCGAAGATGAAGAGAGAAACAAAGAATATCACCACGGTGTAAACGAAGAGTTTGAGAGTAAGCATTACACAATCTCCAAGATAAGATTATTTTTTGTAAAAGGGGAATAGATTACTTATTTTTGTACCATACACGCTATTTTGACACACCAAAATAAAAAACAAAATCTCACGAATTTTGTTTTTCTAATAGGATTCTTATTCTTTTCTTACCAACAATTTCTTATCATATTCACAATTAGGTATTGTGATTGTGGTGACCTAATAAAGTGCTGCCCGTCGTAAGGTCGAAATGAGTAAATAAGCTAATCCGAATTCATCACCAATCAGGGTTCCTTAATTCCATATACAAGAATTTCTCTTTTTGAACCGAGTAATATAAGGCGTATGTATCCGATCTTCTCCATTTTTCAAATCTTTTTTTTTCGAATGAATCATGAATTTAGGAAAGTATTAAAGATTTCATCTAAAACTTACAGCAGCTTGCCAAACAAAGGCTAAGAGAAAAAAGAGTACAGGTATGACGGGCATAACGTCTACGATTGGATTGAAAAGGGCATAAGCCTCGGGTAATTTGGCGAAGAAAAAACTATTCGAATAAAAGACAGAATTAAAACAGATACACATTAAACTAAAGATATTAAGCATAACAAACATTTTGTTATTGTAGATGAGATAATTTGATTTTGATTGACTTATTTTTCTAAGAAGTGAAATAAAAAAAAGAAGGTAAAATAATCCTTTTTTCTCCGAACTTTCCCAACTTTCTTACGTTCAAAAAAAAAAATAATAAGGAATTATACTCTCACACAATATCTTAATTGAATTATATGTAATGATCAATCAATCTTTTTTTTATTCTATATCATATGTGTCGAATCCTAGTAACAATGTATATGATATGTATTTGAGTTGGAATTGACGAATAACCAATATCATTATTAGTGTTTATTAGTGTCGAATAAAAAAAAAAATCTAAATGGGGCGTGGCCAAGCGGTAAGGCAGCGGGTTTTGGTCCCGTTACTCGGAGGTTCGAATCCTTCCGTCCCAGTTATGAATTCTAAGAAAAATTCTCAGAATGATATCTTTTCTTTCATTTGCTTTTTCACAAATGTAATCCAGTCTAAAATGCAGATAAAAAAAATGGGTTCAAATGAATAATTGTAAATCAGTGTAGTGTGTTGATTGAGACATTTATATATTCCATATATTTGAAATTGATGATGGAGTTGATGAGAAGATTTTGGAATCCGAAATAAATGTATAAAATGAATAAACAAGGCCTGTGATGTTATGCATTGTTATTCCATTCTATTATTTCATTAACAACAGCCTTTCAGTTAAGTGAAAAATATTCGCTATTCCTTAACCATCCAGGATTACCTTGGGTAACAATTGTTCGTTGTATATGATGGATACGAAAGTATCATACTCCTATGATTCAGGTCGTTATTCTTTCATATGAAATGAAAGAATAACGACCTGAATCTTACCTTACACAAAACCCTTTCTATTTCATACCCATGAAAACAAATAAACTCGATTTTCAATCTACCTTCCCACTAAAAATGAAACCATTGATAATTCAATTGGATATGGTAAAGTTTGCGTCTATTTAGTGAATGAGATATCTGCTAAAAATTTTTATCTACTCATTGCGATTGTGTCGATTTGTTGATTGACTTAGAAATATCAGTCAGTCATGACTGGAATTTCCAATTATGATGTTGAAGTCGGGGGGATTCTTTAATGTTTTTTTATTTTCTTTTTTAGGCACCTTTTGTACTTGAAGAGCTGTGATATATCTATATATTATTGAAAAATTTATGACCTTTCCTGGTTATTGGAGTCATTGGAATATCTTATTTGATAAAAAACTGATTTTTTTTCGGGATTGAAAATCAATTATAATTATATTACTTTTTCTATTATATTACTTTTAAATCTAAAAGGTCCTTTTGTTTGAGGTCTATAGTTTTTTATTTGTTCGAGAAAAATGGATCCTTCCTTAATGGAAGCCTTACCGAACAATCTGTTGAAGATATAAATAAGTCTTAAACTTCTTTTTAGAAATGTTTATTATTCATATGATACAATATGGGGTTAAATAAATAAAATAATAAATTGGATTCTTGCTGAAACTTTTCTTCTAGATAAATACTATATATCTATATATAGAAAAAGAAAATAGGCACTATTTTTATATACTGGTTATATACTGGTTGAACCAATGGACTATTCATGATTACATATTGAATCAATTCCATATCAGTTCTAATGAAATTAGATAGAGGAATTTTATGGTAAAACATCGTTTTAAACGATGTGGTAGAAAGCAACGTGGGACATTATCGGCTGTGGATTGATTTTTATATCCGCCATCTTCTAATTCTATAAGAATTAAGATCCTCTTTCTTGGCTCGACAGTGATTCGAGACTGTTCAATAAATGTCTAAGAATTTCCCTTCGAACTCTTTCAGAATTTTCTAATTTGAGTTCTGCGTATGAATGGAATGAGATTTCCTTTTTTCTTCTTTATGGAAAAAAACGACTGAAATCGTAGTCTAATTTATGATTTTATGGATCTAAATAGAAATTAGAATCATTTTTCTTGATTGAGCCGTATGAAGTGAAAACCTCCTAGAGGTTGCTAAGGGTGCAATGAGTCATCTATCAAATCGTTGTAATTGATGTTCGATTCCCAAGAGAAGCAAGAGATCTTCAAAAAGTGGGTTTTTACGATCCGATAAATAATCAAACTTATTTAAATGTTCCCACTATTCTATATTTCCTTGAAAAAGGCACTTAACCTATTATAGGAACTGTTCATGAGATTTTAAGCAAGGCAAAGTTAAAAACTAAATAATTTTTTAAATAAAGAATTTCCAGTTAAATTCATTCAAAATGAAAATTCAAAATTAAAGGAAAACAAAATTAATGAATAAAAAAAAAGGGGGGGGGGGGGGGTAACTAGTATTTATCTTTGTGTAATTAGTGTAATTATTTCCTCACTATTTACCTTTTTTTGCTCTATTCATATTTTTTTTTTCTTTTGTTAGTGGAATAATCCAAAACAGGAGATTAATCTTGTTTATTGTATCTCTATTGATTGAATAAATCCGATATTTTTTTCTTCCTATTCTTTATTTTTTCCCATCAAATTCATTATTTAAGTCCAAACACAAGTCATTATTTGATTTACTTTTAATTTGATTTGTTTTCTCAACATTCCATTGATATTGACAATGGTGTATTGAACAAATATAATTCGATCATAAATAAATAGATCTGTTTACACCCACCCTATATTGATTGGGTTTTCCTTCAGTTCAGCCAAATGATGGTTTGACGGATTTACCCTATAATTATAGAAGACAAGGCGTATTTTATTAACGAAAAAAAAAATAAATGGATAAGTCTGTCAATTTTAACATCTATATTAGGAATATAATTTGTTAGGAATTTCATTGTTGTTTTTTAATTTATAATTTAATCGGATCCACCCATTTTGATGGTTCTAATTGATTAGAACATACTTCTTTTTTTTTCGAGTTCAATGGTTTGGTTTGTCGGGGTCGCCCCGTGAAATTCAATTAATCTTTTTTGATTTCGATCATATCTACATATCATATTTATCCGGGTTGCTAACTCAACGGTAGAGTACTCGGCTTTTAAGTGCGACTATGATCTTTTTCACATTTGGATGAAGCAACGAATTCGTTTAGACTATTGGTAGAGTCTATAAGACCATGACTGATCCTGAAAGGTAATGAATGGAAAAAACAGCATGTCGTAATAAAATAAGAAATTTTGAATTCTCATTTTTTTTTAGTAGAATTGGGAGTTTATCCTTACCGGATCATTACAAAATATATTGTTTTTGGGAAGGGTACAGAATTGATTCTCAATTTACAGTTAAGTTAGGTCTAGTGAATAAATGGATAGAGTCTTATGCCCCAAATTCGGGTAAAATAAAAAGAAACGAGCTTATGTTCTTAAATTTGAATAATTACCCGATCTAATTAGATGTTAAAAATTAATTAGTACCTGATGGGGGAAAGGGTTCTCCTGTGAGTGGACCATTGATTCCTTTTTTTTTATGAATCCTAACTATAATATATTAGAATTATGGGTTGGAGACAGATGTGTATAAGAAATAGTATACTGATAAAGAGAGTTTATTCCAAAGTCAAAAGAACGATTAGGTTGCAAAAATAAAGGATTTTTCTACTAACGAATATAAATATAAACCGATTGGATAGAAAAGGAGAGAAAAAAATCTGTTGATTGGACTCCTCGTCTTCCGGGTATATATTTCTTACTGTACTATATACATACATAATACATACCCTGTTCTGACCATATTGCACTATGTATCATTTTATAACCCAAGAAATGTCCCCTGCTTCCTATTTAAGTGGAAACTAAAATGGAAGAATTACAAGGATATTTAGAAAAAGATGGATCTAGGCAAAGGTACTTCCTATTCCTATATCCACTTCTCTTTCAGGAGTATATTTACACACTTGCTCATGATCATGATTTAAATGGTTCGATTTTTGTGGGAATTTTGGATTATGACAATAAATCTAGTTCAGTACTTGTGAAACATTTAATTACTCGAATGTATCAACAGAATTATTTGATTTATTCAGTTGATGATTTGAACCAAAATAGAATCGTTGGGCACAACAATTTTTTTTATTCTCAAATGATATCAGAAGGTTTTGCAGTCAGTATGGAAATTCCATTTTTACTGCGATTAGGATCTTTCCTCGAAGAAAAAGAAATACTTAAATCGCAAAATTTGCGATCTATTCATTCAATATTTCCCTTCTTAGAGGATAAATTATCCCATTTAAATTATGTGTCAGATATATTAATACCCCATCCCATCCATCTGGAAATCTTGGTTCAAATACTTCAATGCTGGACCCAAGATGTTTCTTCTTTACATTTATTGCGATTTTTTCTCCACGAATATCATAATTCAAATAGGTTCATTACTCCGAAAAAATCGATTTACGTTATTTCAATTTCAAAAGAAAATAAAAGATTTTTTCGATTCCTATATAATTCTTATGTATTTGAATGTGAATTTGTATTAGTTTTTTTTCATAAACAAACCTCTTATTTACGATCAACGTCCTCTGGATTCTTTCTTGAGCGAACACATTTCTATGGAAAAATAGAGCAGTTTCTAGTAGCGTGCCGTAATTATTTT